CTCTTCAAATTCTATTAATTCACCTGCCATTACTTCATCAAGACCATGAATACGAGCAATGCCGTCGCCCACTTGAAGTACGGTACCGGTATTCACAATCTTTACTTCTCTATTATATTGTTCAATACGTTCGCGTATAATATTACTAATTTCGTCAGCTCGAAGGGTTCCCATTAGTATCTCTTTTTTATTTTTCGGAAGGAAAAGGAAAAATCATACCTAAACCCTAAACTAGAGTAAAAAGGCTAATCAGTTATTTCTTCCACGGACCCGAGGATACCAATATTAGCACTGATGGTACGAAAATGTAATTCGCTATTCAAACAACTATTCAAAGTTCCTAGAGCTCTTTGTAAGGCTTGTTGCAAAACTTGTTGTCGGACCTGATTAATTGCTCTTTGTTTTTCAAAAAAAAGAGTTTCATTTTTGTAATTTTCTAATCGTTCCAAACTATTGCAAGTAGCATTAATCAAATTTACTTTTTCTCGTTCTATCTCAGAGTATCCATTCGTTCGATACTCATCTGCTTCGATTTCCACTTTCCGTAATCTAACCCGAGCTCTTTCGAGCTGTTCAATGGCTCCTCTACGTAATTCTTCTGAATTTCGAATAGTACTCAAGATCCTCTGTTTTCGCTTATCTAATAAATCATTTAATGAAAGTAGATTATCTTTCCATTCATTTCACAACTATAATATCTCTTCCCGAACCAAACATGAATCTTTCGATTCATTTGGCTCTCACGCTCAATTGTTTCTTTTATCTTTTCTTTGATTGATGGGCATTCCCATATCTTTGAATGGAATGAGCCTATCCTCTCTTTTCTGTTCGTATTCAAAGCTATCGAAACTGATCTAACATCAGAATCTTAGGAGGACTCTTCAGACCAGACAAAAAATAAAAAATTGTCAGCAAAGTTGTTTCTTTATTTGTTCTTTATTTAGAACTTATTTCTTTCAAAAAAAAAATATTTTAAAGAAAAAAGAATTCTATTATACTATTCTATTATACTATTAGAATAGAAATAGAATTCTGAACTTCATTACTTCATTCTCATTATTATTAGAATGATATTTTGATTTTCTTCATCCAAAAAATTCTCTTTTTTATACAAATATCTTATATAAATACAATACATAGGTCGTCGATTCGGCAGTGGAGGGGGAAGATACCCATTTTTCCAGTTAATGGTTCAAATAATTTTATCCATATGAGTGTTCTACATCGAATAAATTCCCAATTATTCCTTTTTTATTTTTATCATTTTTAAACCTTTTTGGTACTAACCTAGCGGTAGAAAGAGTACCATGCTATGCTGTGCCTGGACTTCAAACAATTGATCTTTAACCATGTAAAAGACCTCAACATTATTGGTTGATAGAGAAGAGAATCAAAGTTCATTTACCAATTAGTCACGAAATGCTATGGTTCTTACATATGATTTCTGAATGAAATCCAATTCAGAAGTAATTCGTCGAGATTGTGCACCTTTTGTTCCTAGTTCTGCTATAAAAAAGAATACATAAATAGAAAGAAAGTGCAGTCGGTGAAATCCAACCTATTCTTGAAATAAACAACTCGCACACACTCCCTTTCCAAAAAAAATCAATACACCCAGCACTACGCTTAGATTTATTGGATTTGTTGCTAAAATATCGGTATTAAACTCGAAACTCCCAGCGGATGACCAGTGCCCCACGGAAACAAAAGAATCAATTAGATTTTTCATATGCTCTCCCTTTATAGATAGGACTAACAAAGAACAGAGTTCTTTTTGTATCACTCCGCTTATTATTCTTAATGGAATTTGAGAATTCTCAAATTTCTTAGTTATGGTTATGTTTTTCTTCTAAGATGAAATGAAACATTAAACAAAAGGATTTGCAAATAAAAGAGCTAATGCCACGACCAGTCCATAAATTGTTAAAGCTTCCATAAAAGCCAGACTAAGCAATAAAGTACCTCGTATTTTACCCTCTGCTTCTGGTTGTCTCGCAATACCTTCTACGGCTTGGCCCGCAGCAGTACCTTGACCAACCCCAGGTCCGATAGAAGCAAGCCCTACAGCCAATCCAGCAGCAATAACGGAAGCAGCAGAAATAAGTGGATTCATGGTAAGCTCCTCGCACCAAAAAAAGAAATGGTTAATGATACAACCAACCAATTAATTAGTACTTAATCTACTTCTTTTTCTACTTCTACTTCTACTTTTACTATTTCCTTTACTACACTTATTTTTTATTTTTTGATCTTTATCACTAAAATCTATCGGGTCGAAGTAGCTAAAAGCTCCAAATGGAATTCATAATATTACTGAATTGTCAGAACTACTTCGATATACCGTTTTTCCTTTCTACCTTATGTAATAGATATGTATACGGTTTTAGTCATTGCGTTTCCTTGTTTATAAAATATTCTATTCTTTCTCTTTCATTCAAAATTCACAATAACAGACAAAATAGAAAAAGGACTGATATGGGAATCCATCTAAATGCAGTGGGTTAGAAAAAAAGAGATAGGGGTAATTGCTATTTAACTAGTAAATAACATATACTTTTCTTCTTCCATAACGTAAATCACCTGCGCTTTTTCTTCTATGAAATCGTATTCTGTAACCATTCTTCGAAACATACACAAGGATTGATACTCATAGGCATTACATATACATATATGTAGTAGGATCCCCAACCCTTCTTTCTATTCCAAATTCTGCAATATCATCTATCTTTCTTCATATATACATACATGTAGCTATTTGCATTTTCTTATCCAACCCAGTAGTGGATTATATTGAACCCCCGCATTGCTTGAATTGGGATAAGCTTCAAAAAAGACTATTTCGAAAGTTAGTCAATGATGACCCTCCATGGATTCACCTATATAAGCCGCAGCCAAAGTTGCAAAAATAAGAGCTTGAATACCACTTGTAAATAATCCAAGAAACATGACAGGTATAGGAACTACTGAAGGCACTAAAGAAACAAGAACAACAACCACTAATTCATCAGCCAATATATTCCCGAAAAGTCGAAAACTAAGAGATAAAGGTTTTGTGAAATCTTCTAGAATATTAATTGGTAAAAGTATTGGAGTTGGTTGAATGTATTTCCCGAAATATCCCAATCCTTTTTTGCTAAGACCCGCATAGAAATATGCCACTGACGTAGGTAAAGCTAAAGCAACAGTAGTATTTATATCATTCGTGGGCGCAGCTAACTCTCCTTGAGGTAACTTTATGATTTTCCAAGGTAAAAGAGCACCTGACCAGTTAGAAACAAAAATAAATAGGAACATCGTTCCTATAAATGGAACCCAAGGACCATACCCCTCTCCAATCTGAGTTTTGCTCAAGTCTTGAATAAATTCAAGGACATATTCGAAGAAATTCTGACCGTCGGTCGGAATGGTTTGTGGATTCCGAACAGCTATGATGACTGAACCTAATAAGATAGCAATTACAACCCAAGAAGTGATAAGTACTTGGGCATGAATTTGTAAACCTCCTATTTGCCAATATAAATGTTGGCCTACTTCTACACCTGATATATCGTATAACCCTTTGAGTGTTTGAATGGAACATGGTATAACATTCATATTGTCCTCTAACAGATTCAAAAAAGTAATTATTTTGATTCAACCATCTCTTTCTCAATTCATCTATGTTCATTCATGAATTTAAGTTATGAATCGTATATTTCGGAAATCACATAAAAAAGAATACCAATCATTTTATGTTTTAAATATTAAATATTCTTCAATATTCAAAACATAGTTCAAACTACAAAAGATGCAAACCAAAATAGTAACAATCAAAGAGAGTTCACCAAAAACAAACTAATCTTCTTCTTTCTTCTTCTTAATGATAAGATTAATGATAAGATAATCAACCATTTTTTAGATAACTAGAACGGCCCTCACAAACTGCAGATACTAATTTGGTAAGAATCAATCGAATCGAAGCTATAGCATCATCGTTGGCCGGAATAGAAATATCTGCAAGATCTGGGTCACAATTTGTATCGATTAAACAAATCGTCGGAATACCCAAAATGACACATTCTCGAAGAACCGTATATTCTTCTTGCTGATCAACGATAATTACAATATCGGGCAATCCCGTCATATATTTGATCCCACCCAGATATGTTTGCAAGGTAGATAACTTTCTCTTCAACATTGCTGCATCTCCTTTGGGGAGACGATTGAGTTTCCCCATCTTTTGTTCTGCTCTTAAGTCCCTGAACTTCTGAAGTCTTGTTTCTGTAGTAGACCAATTCGTTAACATACCACCAAGCCATTTTTTATTAACATAATGACATCGAGCCCTTATTGCTGCTGATGCTACTAAATCCGCTGCTTTCTTTTTGGTGCCAACGATTAAGAATTTTTTTCCCCTACTTGCTGCATCAAAAACTAAATCGCAGGCTTCTGATAAAAAACGAGCAGTTATAGTAAGATTTGTAATATGAATACCTTTACGCTTTGCAGAGATGTAAGGAGCCATTCTAGGATTCCATTTATTAGTACCATGACCAAAATGAACTCCTGCTTCCATCATTTCTTCCAAATTGATGTTCCAATATCGTCTTCCCATTTTCCCACACTTTCTCTTTTTCTTTCTTTTTTCAAAGAGATTCAGTACCTTGTGAAATAAATAATTGTTCCGACGGAACCTTCTACCAGGATTGGCCATTAATCTACGACCCAAACCATGAATTTCATTGATTGATTACGAAATCCATAATCGGACCAGAGAGTTAAAATAAAAAGAATGAACCTATTGTTAGGAATTAGTAAATTACATTACGTAAATGATTGGTCTGATGTCTCATGGAAAGTGTTTGGGGCACAAGAACAAAATAATTCTCTATGGTGTAACAAAATATCTCCCATTTCCAACTCGAATAGATTCTTCCTTTTGATCTTCAAATGAATGTTTTTGTCTTGCTTTGAACGATGTACTAATTTTTTGAATCCGGTACCTACCGGTATAATCCCCCCCAGAACAACGTTCTCTTTCAGGCCTTTCAACCAATCAATACGACCTCGTAGAGCAGCTTTTGCTAAAACTCGAGCAGTTTCTTGAAAACTCGCTTCGGATATGAAACTTTGAGTATTCAGAGATGACTTCGTTATTCCCAATAAGATTGCCCGATAACAGATCGCTTCGTCCAAAACACGCCCTGCTCGCTCTGCTCGCAACAATCCAATAAATTCCCCAGGTAAAAAAACATTAGACATTCCATCTTCTGAAACCAAAACTCTTGATGTTACTTGACGTACAATAATCTCTATATGTCTATTATGGATCTGTACCCCCTGGGATCGATAAACCTTTTGGATCTTATTAACCAAAGAGATACGACTTTGGGCTATGGTTAGTTCAGCTCCAATAAAGAATCCCCAGGGGATCCCAAGAATCCTTCGGATACGGTCGTCCCAACCTTCAACTCTTCTTTCGAGGTTCATCGATATTGAATCAATTGAACGAACTTCTAAGATTTGTTCCACTTTTGGAAGACCTTGCGTTATGTCACCAGATCTCGATTTTTCATATATAAATGTAATTAATGTATCTCCTTCATAAAAGGTTTCCCCATAATGGCCATGGACAGTTGCTCCTGGAGTGACCAAATAGGGCTTAGCTGATCTTATAACTAAAGAGTCAACATGAACAATGAAAATTTGACCAGATTTTTTTATGCGTGATCCGTATTTCAATAGACATACATTTTCACAAAGGAATTGTCCAAGGCTCATTATTGTCCATGCCTCTTCACAAGAATCGTGATGGAGAAAACACCAATTCAAATGGAATGAATTCCAAATGATGTTACTGCATGGATCGGGATTATAAATACTACTATTTTCATCTAGGAAACAGTATTGAAATGGAAGTACTTGAAGCACTTGGAAAGTCTGTTGAAATTTTTCAAGTAAAAAATATTTCTTTAAAAAGACTTGATTATAAGTTCTTAAATAGTAAGATGAACGAAAATTTACTATTTTAGGCACAATAGTACCTAAAGGACCCAAAAAATCCCTAATTGGAGTCAGGGGATCCCATTCTTTTGTCGCATTATTATATCTCGAAGTATTGAAGGGGCCGATTCGAAAACAATTGGATGATGACAAAATTATGAAAGATTGGCATTCCTTATTTCGATTCAACAACGTACCAAGAGTTTCCTGATGTTGGGGAAATAATTGAATCTTCGCCTTGGAATCAAAAGGATTTATATCGGCACGATCTAATTCATTATTGGAAATCAATCCTGAACCTGCTGTATCATACCTTTTTTCGGTATACGAAATAGTGGATTTTACTAACTCAATTCGGATGAAATCACGAAGCAGATCCTTTGCCCTTATTTCAACAAAAGAAGCATGAACCTCTTCTTCTATAGAACTCTTTTTTTCTTGTTCTTGGTCCCAAGTCAATACTAAGCAAGCCCGAACTAATTGAATACTTGTGTGAGAAATTCCTCGAATTGACTTGCCATTTCCATAAAGTATATAATTGACAATTCGAAGTTGTACATTATCCTTTTCCTGCAAGAGATCCTGAGAGAAAAGTGTTGCTAAATTTATCCCATCAGCTATTTCATATGTGACTACGGGCCGAACCAAAACAAAATACTTTTTTTTGGTAGGTGTAATTCGTTGGACATAGATCCAATTTTTCAATTTTTTTGATCCTTTAGAATTCTTTTTTTCCATTCCTGGTGGTATCAAAACGCCACTGTGCCTGGATATTTTATCCACCTCTCCAGAAAAATGAATATCTCCAGAAAAGATTTTCAGTTCCATACTTTTTTTTTTTCTCTCCACTCGGACTAATCCACCTACTCGACTTCTTGTATTCATATTTAAAGCAAGTCGTGTATCTACTCCAATGATACTATTGTTCCGGACCATTATGGGCGAAGATCCGGGTAAGATATGCACTTCCTCGGGAATGAAAAAAAAGCGATCTACTTTCATTTGCATTTGGTATTTCGGACTAAAATCTTTTGCTCCTCGATACTCAATAAAATCCTCTTTTTTTACGATTGAATCTACTTCGACAATCCCATATTTAGTAATTCCCGAGCTGCTTCTTCTGTATCGCGGATCATCAAAATAAGCAAGAATACTATTTCTACGTAAAATACCATTTATAGGTATTTTAATCGAAATACCAAAACAGGGTTTTAGTTTCTTTTCTTGTTCTTGATCATATTGTAAGGGAATCACGAATCTATTTCTTCGCTTTTTAGCCAAGGAATTCTCTTGACGAATAGAAGTAGAAGGCTCTATGAGATTCCAATGACCCTTGGATATGATTCGATAAGGTTTTGAATAGTCAAGAATTTCCCTATCTTTTTTACCAAAGGTATCCAACAATTTATGTCTTACTTGATCATTAGTCAGTGAAAGATCAAAGATATATCTTTCTTCGAGAGAAAAAGAATTAGCATTCATTTGATCTTGATCCTTGTGGAGTGAAAAAGACACTATATTGGATCTGCATAGACCTCCTGCTAATATCCATAAATGACTTGTTTTTGGTAATAGATGAACATTACTATATGGATATTCGGGCGCATGATAGCCATCAGTACTCCAGTGCATTTCTCCTTCTGACTCAGAATAAATATGTTTTTGAACCCTTTCTTTAAAATGAAAAGTGGACGTTCCGGCACGAATCTCGGCAATCACTTGTTCTGATTCTACATATTGATCATTTTGAACTAAAATCAAACTTTTTGTTGGAATATTCACATTATGTAGAATATCTCGACTCTCAATAGTTACATACAAGTCTATAAAACATAGAAAAGCAGGATGCCCATGACGGGTACGTGTGGGATGAACCAAATCCTCATCAAATTTGATTTTTCCATTAGACGGAGCTCGTACATGTTCGGCAGTACCACCTGTGAATACTCCGCCGGTATGAAAAGTTCTTAATGTTAGTTGAGTCCCCGGTTCCCCAATTGATTGACCCGCAATAATGCCTACGGCTTCTCCCAACTCGACCAGGTCACCATGAGTAGGACTCCGGCCATAACATAATTGACAGATCCAAGATGTACTCCTGCAAGTAAAAGGGGTTCTAATATATATTGGGTGTGCTCGAAAGGTTATGAATCGATTAACAAGTCCAATTCCAATATCTTTCTTTCGAGTGGCAATGCATCGTAGACCAATATATATATCGTCTGCTAATACACGACCAATTAGTGTTTGGACAAAAATCTTTTCCGTCATCCCATTTTGAGGACTCACGGAAATACTTCGGATAGTACCACAATCCGTTCTACGTACAAGAATGTGTTGAACTACTTCAACAAGTCTACGCGTGAGGTATCCAGCATCTGATGTTCGTACAGCAGTATCTACAACTCCTTTGCGGGCTCCGTAGCAAGAAATTATATATTCTGTCAAAGAAAGTCCTTCCCGTAAATTGCTTTGAATGGGTAAATCAATCATTTGTCCTTGAGGATCCGACATTAATCCTCGCATACCTACTAATTGGTGTACTTGAGATGCATTTCCTCTAGCCCCCGAAAAGGACATTAGATGGACTGGATTAGAGGGATCAGTCATCCGAAAATTAGGATTCATTTCTTGTCTCAAATATTCACTTGTAGCATACCATATCTCAATGGATTGACGTAATTTTTCTACCACATGTACATTCCCATAATGATGGTTTTTCTCTAAAAGAAAACTTTGTTGTTCAGCGTCTTGAACTAACCATCCCTTAGAAGGTATTGTTAAAAGATCATCAATCCCTAATGAAATAGATGTAGCAGTGGCTCGCTGGAAACCCAAAGCCTTCACTTGATCCAGGATATGTGATGTATATGCCATTCCGAAATGATCTATTAATCTGCTAATAAGTCGTTTCATAGCAGTTCCATCTATCACCTTATTGTGAAAGACCAGATCGGTCCGTTCTGCCATAAGGACCTCCATATTCTGCTGAGTAAGATTCCACAATGGGCCTGGGTCAGTGATTCGAAAACTTCCTTTCCTAAATCTTGATTCACACAGAAATTAAGAAATTATGATACCGGTGAAATTGGAGAGACCCGAATTCCCACAAGTATGGGCATCACTAATATAATTTCTTAGTTTTTATATAGAGCATGAGTTAGATAGCCTATGAGTAGGCCTGCCAAAACCCCTGTATGGCTTCTTCTATTTCTCGATAAAAAGAAAGATGACCAACAGTAGTTCGAATGTATATACAACGAATTTCTCTTTTTACACTTCCTATTATTTGATAGTGCTTATAAATCTCATTATAATTACCAAAAGATTCATATTGAACTTCGATGGGAACTTCTCTTGAGCCAACGACGCGTTGATCTAGTCTCCACCGGAGCCACAAAGGACTATTGAAATGGATTCGTTTCTGCCGATAAGCTCCAAGTGCATCATAAGAACTAGAAAAATACGGCTCTTTTGTATACTTAAAGTCATTCTTGTAAACTGTTTCCTTTTTATAGTTTCTGCAATTAGAATTATATTGATTATACCTATTTGCACAAATACCTCGGGGATTCCCGATCGTTAATACATAGAGTCCAATAAGCATATCTTGAGTTGGTACGGAAACGGGATCTCCAATAGCTGGAGACAAGAGATTCATATGAGAAAACATAAGTAAACGAGCTTCTGCTTGAGCTTCCAAAGATAAAGGTACGTGAACAGCCATTTGATCCCCATCAAAGTCTGCGTTGAAGCCCTTACAAACTAATGGGTGTAAACAAATAGCACGCCCCTCCACTAAAATGGGTTGGAACGCCTGTATACCTAATCTATGCAGGGTGGGCGCTCTATTCAACAATACAGGATGCCCCTGCATAACTTCTTGAAGGATTTCCCATACAATGGGTTCTTTTTCCCGAATTTTTCTTTTAGCAATCCCTGTGTTAGAAGCAACATCTTGTCTGATTAGACCACGAATTACAAATGTTTGGAAGAGCTCTATTGCTATTTCTCGAGG